CTTTTTTTGATTGACCTCCTACTTCCTTTAATTCGCGGGAGGTCAAATTTTGATTGGTTTAATTATTTTGGTGGTAATTTTCGACCTAGCGCGACTAACAAGAACACAGAATCACGCTCTGTAGGATTTGAACCTACGACATCGGGTTTTGGAGACCCACGTTCTACCGAACTGAACTAAGAGCGCTTTAGTATCACAATGAATATTTCATAACCCCAACCCGTCTTGCATATATACTATACATAAAATGAAAGATTTTTTGTGTATGTCCAATTTTCTTTTAATCGATCTCAATTGATCCCCCGTTACTGTTCAGAAGATAAGTAATAGGTAGGGATGACAGGATTTGAACCCGTGACATTTTGTACCCAAAACAAACGCGCTACCAAGCTGCGCTACATCCCTTTCAATTGGTCTACAATGTCATTGTAGAGAATCCCTGCTTTGTTTTCCATATCTTTATTTCCTCCATTGATATACACAAATATCTTGTCATTTCTCCTTTTTGGTCTCATATAATAATATAATTATATTAAAAATAGTAAAAGACTTCTATTATATTTCTATTATATAAAGTATGAAATAAAGTATGAAATAAATATGAGACCCCGTAAAAAAATGAATATTTTTCGAGAATTTCTGGCATAAAGGGGCGTATTTGTTTCTTTTAAGATTAAGAAAAGTAATATCTATTTTGCACATTTCAAGTTGTACATTTCAACTTGAATTAGGGATTCCGCGTACAAATACAAGCGGTCGGTCATTAAGTACATATACACATCTGGGTATATATGTATTACCATTATATATTAGAAATAATAAAGAAAGAGGAGAATTTAAAATGCGAGATCTAAAAACATATCTCTCCGTGGCACCGGTAGTAAGTACTCTATGGTTCGGGTCTTTAGCAGGTTTATTGATAGAGATCAATCGTTTTTTTCCGGATGCGTTGATATTCCCCTTTTTTTCATTCTAGTTATTGATATGGGAGGGGGGGAAGAGGATTAGAGATACAATCAAATATCTGTAACTAATCCCTTCCCTTTTTTTTTAGAATATACGTTAGAAAAACAAATAAAGGGATTCCTCCTCGGTGAAACTAGTAACTCGGGCCAGGTTTAAATGAAATTAATAAAAAATAGAGTGAAATGTGATGGTTGGGGCAATAATATCATACAAGATACTTAAATGAAAATTAAATGCTGTACGGCAATTTAAAATTAAAAATCTAGTAATATAGTTAGAAATCATTATATTACTTATTCATTATATTACTTATTATTAATATATTGTTATTATTACTATATTCATTTATATTGATTTATTGCAACGAAATCTTTCTTTCATAATTAGATTTCGAGTTACCTGTTTCTTTTTTTTTTCGTTCCTTTCTTCTTCCTCGTTTCGGATCGGAAAATTAAAGAATTGAATGAATCAAAAACCAAAGGAGGCTCATGGCCAAGGGTAAAGATGTCCGAGTAACGGTGATTTTGGAATGTACCAGTTGTGTTCGAAATCGTGTTAATAAGGAATCAATGGGCATTTCCAGATATATTACTCAAAAGAATCGACATAATACGCCTAGTCGATTGGAATTGAGAAAATTCTGTCCCTGTTGTTACAAACATACGATTCACGGGGAGATAAAGAAATAGATCTAACCGGTCGCTCGTGTGTCAGTCTTCCGTTCCAAGGAAGATGAAAAATGACATATTAGATATATCTAATATCTATTGATTTAAATATAAACAAACCAAATCCTATTTCGATCGGATCAACCGTGATGGAGAATTAAGAAATAGGATCTTTAGGATAAGGAATAAACAAACCATGGATAAATCCAAGCGAATCTTTCTTAAATCCAAGCGATCTTTTCGTAGGCGTTTGCCTCCGATCCAATCGGGGGATCGAATTGATTATAGAAACATGAGTTTAATTAGTCGATTTATTAGCGAACAAGGAAAAATATTATCTAGACGGGTGAATCGATTGACCTTAAAACAACAACGATTAATTACTATTGCTATAAAACAAGCTCGTATTTTATCTCTGTTACCTTTTCTTAATAATGAGAAACAATTTGAAAGAAGCGAGTCAACCGCTAGAACTACTGGTCTTAGAACCAGAAAAAAATAGGCTGACTCTTGAATTGAATCAAAAATAAATTCCAATCCAAACTCAAATGCGGGATTGACGCTTTTTTTTTCTAAAAATAGGAAATCCAGATTTGATTGTCGTTCGAAAAAAAAAAATTGGGGAAGAAGAAGAAATATTTTTTATTGAACGTGTTTCTTCATTTTCATTTTGACGACTTTTTCATATTTTATTATACTAATTTCTACTCTACCTTCCCAGAGTTCATTTTCCAGGGAACTCCATTTAAACCATTCCAACGGATTCCTTCCACTCTCTTTATTTTATGATCTCATTGGAAATCATATAAAGACAACTCCTATTTAATATAGCTATTTGTGCAAGTATTTTACGATTAAGAAGCAACTGTTTCTTGTACAGATTGTGTATTAATTTACTATAACTAAAGTATACTTTATTGTCTCGAATTACTGCATTTATACGAGTGATCCACAAACGACGAAAATCTCTCTTTTGTCTACCCCTATCCCGATGAGCCGAAACCAAAGCTCTTATTTTCTGTTGAGTAATAGTCCGCGTAAGTCTTGAATGAGCCCCTCGAAAAGTTGATGCAAATAAACGGATTTTTGTTCTACGTCTTCGAGCTATATACCCTCGTTTAATTCTGGTCATTGAATAAATGAAACTTTGATGAATAACTAATTGATTTCCTTTCTTTCAGTTATTCCCTTCCCGTGTCCTAGTCTATTAATAACAAAACGGATTCTTCCAATGTATAAAATAAAAATTCCAATGGCTTTTGCTACTCTAACCTTCCCGACCACGATTTTTTTCTAGGCATTTCCCCTCGAAAATAAAAATTGTATTGATACTAGGTAAAACACATAGTAAATAAAAAAGTAATAAATATAAATGGATTATAGTGGGTTCCATCGTTTCTATGGTTACTTCTTAAACGGCGAGGTCCTCTCTATACACCGGAGCCCTTCCCTCATTTAATCAATGTTATTGTTAACTTGTACAGTTCACACTCTTTGGCTCTACCCATAATTATCTAGTACTAGGTCTTTCACAACGAGATCTACTTATACAGTAACGGTATTTAATTATGAAGATTAGCTGAGTAGCTGACCCTGTTAGTCCGTTCTTGCAAGAATAAGGCCTAAATTTTCTACTTTTTAAAATAAGATTTCCCCTGCTTAATGAATACCATTTGATATCAATGGGGAATTCTTTCTCATCTTAAATTTGAAATTGAGGTGATTGGATTTGCACCAACGGGAACCATACATTTGATACCCCAATCGAAGGATAGATCTTTTTTTTTTAAGATATTGAATATTCAATGGAGTTCGTCCATTCTATCCTACTCACAGGTACGGATCGGTGATACTGGATCAATTGTTTTCTTTCTTTTGTCCTAGTCCATGGTCTGAACGAGTCGCACATACACCCTAGTACATGTTCCTCGTCGCTGAGGACATCCTCCAAGAGCGGGGGATTTCGTGACATTTCTGATTGGCTGTCTTGTGTTTCTAATAAGTTGTTTAATAGTTGGCATGTTGAATCATATATATAATGGGCTGGTTTAGATCGACCTTAACCGGATGCTTAGGAATTCTTTTTTTCTATATTTTGAATTTCTATATTAAGAAATTCGATTAATAAATAGAATATTAAATCCGGTAAGAAAAAAAAAATCCCAAATCACGAATTCGTGTGAAATCCTTGTTCTTTTTCTTTGTTATTCAGTCGCTACAAGATCAACAATTCCATGAGCTTGGGCTTCTGTTGCTGACATAAAAACATCTCTTTCCATGTCTTCGGATACAACCCATAAGGGTTTGCCTGTCCTTTGTGCATAAACCCTTGTGATGGTTTCGCGTAGCTTCAGCAGTTCTTCCGCTTCCAGGATAAATTCTCCCGTCTGTGCCTCATAAAAAGAACTGGCAGGTTGATGGATCATTACCCTGATGATATAATGATATAACATAAAAATGTTTCTTCTATCTCGCATGATGAAAGTGAAAGGTGAGGAGATAAAGAATAATAAAAAAAAATATAATTGAACAACCGTACAGGCATCTTTTGCGCATTGCATACGGCTCTATAATGGAATTCACTTTTTTACCTTACTTACATCGAAGAAATATAAAATAAATTATAGGGTCTATCAGACTCAGGTTGGTAAATAATCCAATAACCACCCTTCCTTTTGTAGTAGTTCAAAAATACTATAAAAATACTATGATGGTTCCGTTGCTTTATATATTTATATTTATTTTGTCTGTTATTTAGCAATCCCAAAGTTTCTTTTTTTTTTTATTTTAAAATAAAAAAAGATTTATTTTCTTTCATATTCTTTCATAACATAAATATTGTTAAGATTAAGAGCCCCTGGTGTGAAAATAAAAAAGTTTGTGACGCTGAAATAGGCCTCCCGATAGATTGGCTAAAATCGAAAATACCTTTTATCTCATACTACTCTTTCGATACATAATCTAAGGGTTTTAAAAAAATTTCTCATATCGAATTCGAAGTGCCATGCTATTATTACTTAATATTCATATTTCATATAGTGTGAAGGCATAGTTTTCTTTTTTCTCTCAAATCAAATAAAAAACTCATTGGCGCCGAGCGTGAGGGAATGCTAGACGTTTGGTAATTTCCCCTCCGACAAGAATAAAAGATCCCATCGAAGCGGCTAATCCCATGCATACTGTCTGTATATCTGGTCGCACAAATTGCATAGTATCATAAATAGCTACTCCGGGTATTACCCATCCGCCAGGAGAGTTTATAAACAAATACAGATCTTTGGTATCATCCTCTATGCTGAGATATACCATAAGACCAATAAGTTGATTCGAGATCTCGCTATCAACCCCCTGGCCTAAAAAAAGTAATCTTTCTCGATAAAGTCGGTTGATTGGGATAAAACAGTATCCCTTAGAAACCGTACATGCACCTTTTGATGCATACGGTTCAACAAAAATCATGAAAAAAAGGAATCAATGTGTAGATTCTAGCTTTTTTTTCATAACAGGTTTTTTTAACTTATAAAAAGGGACTTTTCTTTCATTTTTCAAGAAAGATGAGTTTTGGCCTGTTTTGTTTATCTAAAAAAAAATGACTAAACTTATCTGACTAACTTCTCATTGATGTATTGTTTCATCGAGATACAATCTAAATCGCGATGTAATTTTCTTGTTGCTGACTGGGCTTCTTCAATTTTTTTAGGTTTATGCTCTACTCCGAGTAAAGATCCGCCCGATTTGGATTTGCACATATAGGACAAATGCCCCAATACCACGTCCTTTTTCTACGACTTCCCTTTTTTTTTTTCAATTTATTTCACGTCTTCCAACAAATATTCAACGCATTCATCATATTACTCGATTGATTAATAGTTTGAGATCACTTCTATTTAGTATTTCTATTTAGAAATATATAAATAAATAGAAATAATTAAAATATGATATTAAGTCGTAATCCTAAATATATTTATTACCAATTGGTTTTCTTTCTAAACGGAGCCTGGATACTTCATTTGATTGGTCTAACCAAGCCAACCATAAATTATTCTAATTGATAATATTAATCTGTATACCCTCCCTAAAAAATGGATCTAATTGCACTTCACGCTCCAAATTTTTGATAATTGAATCAATCTTTCTTGGGCGAAAGAGGGGATATCTCGATCGGGGAAGAGAACGGGGAAATACCATATGCCCAATATATCTGACAAGTCGCACTATACGTCAATCCACAATGCATCTTCCTCTCCAGGACTTCGAAAAGGTACTCTTGGAACACCAATAGGCATTAAATAAAAGAAAAATTAAGTACTATATCTCACTTTGATGTGAAAGCGTAACAGTGGGTTTAGTGGCCTAATATAATACTATTGATTTTATATCCTATTTTATTATCCTATTTTATCCCTAGATTGACTAAGTTCATAAAAAAAGAAGAAAAAATGAATAAAGGAAAATTCTTACAAATAAGTCCTTTGAATGATGAACAAATATATATACATTCACTCATATAAAATGGTACCAACCCCCTTACCATTGCGTATTGGTACTTATCGGGTGTAGAATAGATCTGCTTCTTTTTGTTCCTACGAACAAAATAGTTTCGTTATTACTAAAAGTAATTATTACGAAAAGCATCAAACAAATATGAATCCTTTCCCCAAGAGAATCCCCTAAAAAAGGGGTCCATAGCATAGTTTTCTCCAATGCAATAAAGTTACATTGTGTCTATTTTTCGTTGATAAAGGGGTATTTCCATGGGTTTGCCTTGGTATCGTGTTCATACCGTCGTATTGAATGATCCCGGTCGTTTGATTTCTGTCCATATAATGCATACAGCTCTGGTTGCTGGTTGGGCCGGTTCGATGGCTCTATACGAATTAGCCGTTTTTGATCCCTCTGATCCTGTTCTTGATCCAATGTGGAGACAGGGTATGTTCGTTATACCCTTCATGACTCGTTTAGGAATAACGAATTCATGGGGCGGTTGGAGTATTACAGGGGGGACTGTAACGAATCCGGGTATTTGGAGTTACGAAGGTGTGGCCGGGGCACATATTGTGTTTTCTGGCTTGTGTTTTTTGGCAGCTATCTGGCATTGGGTGTATTGGGATCTAGAAATATTTACTGATGAACGTACAGGAAAACCCTCTTTGGATTTGCCTAAGATCTTTGGAATTCATTTATTTCTCTCAGGGGTGGCTTGCTTTGGTTTTGGTGCATTTCATGTAACAGGATTGTATGGTCCTGGAATATGGGTGTCCGATCCTTATGGACTAACCGGAAGGGTACAAGCCGTAAATCCAGCGTGGGGTGTGGAGGGTTTTGATCCTTTTGTTCCGGGAGGAATAGCTTCTCATCATATTGCAGCAGGGACCTTAGGCATATTGGCAGGTCTATTCCATCTTAGTGTTCGTCCACCCCAACGTCTATACAAAGGATTACGTATGGGAAATATTGAAACCGTACTTTCCAGTAGTATTGCCGCTGTCTTTTTTGCAGCTTTTGTAGTTGCTGGAACTATGTGGTATGGTTCAGCAACTACCCCGATTGAATTGTTTGGTCCCACGCGCTATCAATGGGATCAAGGCTACTTCCAACAAGAAATATATCGAAGAATTGGTGCTGGCTTAGCCGAAAATCAAAGTTTATCCGAAGCTTGGTCTAAAATTCCTGAAAAACTAGCTTTTTATGATTACATCGGCAATAATCCGGCAAAAGGTGGATTATTCAGAGCAGGCTCCATGGACAACGGGGATGGAATAGCCGTTGGGTGGTTAGGACATCCTATCTTTAGAGATAAAGAGGGGCGTGAACTTTTTGTACGTCGTATGCCGACATTTTTTGAAACATTTCCGGTTGTTTTGGT